TATAATCGTTGGAATTCCAAGAATGAAGAAAAAAAAAAAAATCTAAGTAATGAATTTAGAAATCGAGTCCAAGCTCTCGATAAAGGATATCTTGCTACAAAAACACTGGAAAAAAGGACTAGATTGTGTAATGATAAAACAAAAAAAGAGTACTTACCCCAAACATATGATCCCTTATTGAGCGGACCCTACCGCGGAAAAATGAAGTTTTTTTTCTCATTCTCAATGCTAAATACAATTTTCCGAACAAATTTTAGCAAAAGGTTTTGGATAAATAAAATTCATCTTATTCTTCTTATTACTACTTATGAAGAAAAGGGACTCTCCTTTTTCGAAAATCACAACCAAGAAAAAATGGATTTCGAAAATCAAAGAAAATTTATCAAATTGTTATTTGATACAGTTATAGCGAATCAAAAAAAAAAAACAAGTAGAAAAAATTCGACTGGACTAAAAGAAATACGTAAAAAAGTTCCTCGATGGTCATACAAATTAATTGACGAGTTGGAACAAGAAGAGGGCAAGGATGATGAAGAAAACCTGGCGGAAGATCATGAAATTCGTTCACGAAAAGCCAAACTTATAATGATTTTTGGTGATAATATAATGATTTTAAATAATAATCAACAAAATAATGATACTTACAATAATACCAAAGATACAAGGAATTCTGACCCAATATACATAGATGAAGTAACTTTGATACGTTATTCACAACAACCGGACTTTCGTCGAGACATAATAAAAGGATCCATGCGAGCACAAAGACGTAAAATACCTATTTTTGAACTGTTTCAAGCAAATGTGCATTCTCCTATTTTTTTGGATAGAATAAAAAAATCTCTTTTTTTGTCTTTTGGTATTTTTGAACTGATGAAAACAATATTTAGAAATTATATGTATAAAAACACAGAATTAAAAATTTTTGATTCTACTTATATAAATATAAAGAAAAAAACAAAAGAAAATAAGAAAAAAGAAGAGTACAAAAGAAAAGAAAACAAAAGAAAAGACAACAAAAGAGAGGCTAAAGCACGAATAAAAATAGCTGAAACCTGGGATACAATTTTTTTTGCTCAAGTAATAAGAGGTTGTGCTTTAGTAACTCAATCAATTCTTAGAAAATATATTATATTACCCTCATTAATAATAACTAAAAATATCATTCGTATATTATTTTTTCAAACTCCCGAATGGTCCGACGATTTAAAGAATTGGGGTAGAGAGATGCATGTTAAATGTACCTATAATGGAGTTCAGATCTCAGAAAAAAAATTTCCGAAAAATTGGTTAACAAGTGGTATTCAAATAAAGATCCTATTTCCTTTTCGTTTAAAACCTTGGCACAGATCTAAGTTAAAATTCCCTTATACTTCTAAAAGTAAAAAAAAAAAGAAAGTACAAGAAAAGCATTTTTGTTTTTTAACAGTTTGGGGAATGGAAACGGAATTTCCTTTTGGTTCTCCCCAAAAACGGCTTTCAATTTTTAAACCCATCTTTAAAAAACTTGAAAAAAAAATTAGAAAGAGAACAAAAAATGGTTTTCAAGTTATACCAATTTTAGAAGAAAGAACAAAATTATTTCAAAATTCATCAAAAGAAAAAAACTACTGGTTCATCAAAAACATTTTTTTTCGACAAAAAACAATAAAGAAACTTTCAAAATCAAAAATAAATAAAAATTTTTTATCGGAATTTAGAGAAATAGATGAATTAAATGAAAATAAAAAAAAAAAAGATTCGATAATCAATAACAACCATCATATGGTTTCGAAATTGTCCACTCGAATTCGACCTATACCGTGTACAAATTATTCACTGATAGAAAAAAAAATGAAAAATCTTTCGGCTAGAAGAAAGATAATTCTAAATCAAATAGAAAAAATTATAAAAGAAAAGAACAAAAACAATCGAACTTCAGAAAAAACTATTAGTCTTAAAAAAATAAAAAGAAGTTCTAATGTTAAAAAATTCAACTCATCAAAAAAAATTTCATACATATTAAAAAAAAAAAATGCTCGATTATCACGTAAATTTTACTTTTTTATAAAAATTTTGATTGAAAATATATACATAGATATCTTTTTAAGTATCATTAATATTCCAAGGCTCAATGCACAGCTTTTTCTTGAATCAATAAAAAAGATTATTACTAAATACATTTCCAATAATGAATCAAATAAAAAAAAAATCGATAAACCAAATCAAAAAAAATTTCACTTTATTTCGATTATAAAAAAGTCAAGAGATATCGCTGTTATTAATAAGAATTCAAAAATTTTTTGTGATATATCTTTCTTATCACAAGCCTATGTATTTTACAAACTATCACAAAGAAAAATTCTTAACTTATATAAATTAAGATCAATCTTTGAATACCAGAACCTTTTTCTTAAGAATGAAATAAAAGATTATTTTATAGACCAAGGATTATTTAATTCGAAATTAAAAGAAAAAAATTTGATAAATTCTTTTTCTTTAATGAATCAACGGAAAAACTGGTTAAGAAGTCATTATCAATATAAATATGATTTATCTCAGCTTAGATGGTCTAGATTAATGCCAGAAAAATGGAAAAATAGAATCTATCAACACCATATGGCTGAAAAAAAAAAATTAAGCAAATGGAATTTAAATGAACAAGACCAATTCATTCATTATGACAAAAATTTTGAGGTAAACTTATTTTCGAATCAACAGCAAAAGAATAATTTAAAAAAAAAAAAACACGCTAAATATAGTCTTTTATCATCTAAATCTATTAATTATGAAAAAAAGACGGACTTTTCTATTTATGAATCACCAACTAATAAAGAAACGATTCTTTATAATTCCAACACAAATAAAAGCAAATTATTTGATATCTTAGAAGGTATTCCTATGACTAATTATCTAGCGGAAAATGATATTATCGATATCGAGAAAAGTCCAAACCGAAAATATTTTGATTGGCGACTTATCCATTTTTGTCTTAGAAAGAGGGTCGATATTGAGTCCTGGATCTATACCGGAAGCAAAGATAAAAAAAAGACTAAAACTCCAACTAATAAATATCAAATAATTGCTAAAATTGATAAGAAAAAAAATTCTTTTGTTCCAATTTACCAAGATCAAGAAATTAATGCATCTAAGCAAACCCCCTTTTTTTTTGATTGGATGGGAATGAATAAAGAAATACAAAAAAGTCTCATATTGAATTTTGAAGTTTGGTTCTTTCGAAAATTTGTGATACTTTACAACACATATAAGAAAAAACCATGGACAATACCGATTCAATTTCTTCTTTTAAATTTTCATAGAAATAAAAATATTAGTAAAAATAAGAAAATCAACGGGAATAAAAAAGGCCACCTTCTTATATCTATATCATCGAATAAAAACAAAATTATTGAATTAGAGAATCGAAATAATGAAGAAAAAGATATTGACGACGATTATATGGGATTAGATATGACAAAACATAGAAATAAAAAGCAAAACAAAAGTCATACAGAAGTAGAGCTTGATTTCTTCCTAAAAGAGTATTTATGTTTTCAATTAAGATGGAATGTTTCTTTAAATCAAAAAATAATTGATAATATCAAAACATCTTGTTTCCTACTTAGACTAACAAATCCACGAGAAATTATTATATCGGCTATTCAAAAGAACGAACTAAATCTGAATATTCTGATGGTTCAGAAAGATGTAACTCTTACAGAATTGATGAAAAAGAGAATATTGATTATCGAACCTATTCGTCTGTCGATAAAAACTGATGGACAATTTCTTTTGTATCAAATGGTGGGTATCTTATTAGTTCATAAGAACAAAGAAGAAATTAATAAAAAATATAGAGAAAAATTCTATGTTGATAAAAAGAAAAAGACTTTTACCGATGAAAGACATTCCAAGATAATTGGAAATAGAGAAAAAAATGATTATGATTTACTTGTTCCTGAAAATATTTTATCCCCTAAACGTCGTAGAGAATTAAGAATTCGAATTTCTTTCAATTTTAAAAATAAAAACGATATTCATAGAAATACAGAAATTTTCAATGGTAATAACATAAAAAAAGGGAGTCCCGTTTTGGAGAAAACCAAACGTTTTTGGGGAGAAAAAAATAAATTAATTAAATCGAAATTTTTTCTTTGGCCCAATTTTCGATTAGAGGATTTAGCTTGTATGAATCGCTATTGGTTCGATACTAATAATGGCAGTCGGTTCAGTATGGTAAGAATATATATATATCCGCGGTTGAAATTTTAATAAGGGCGAATTTTATTTTTCATATATATTATATATATCATAGCTTATTTGGTATAGTAGATGAAACGAAGAAGATAGCCGCCTTATTCTTTTATCCTCCATATTCCATTCGGGTACATAGAATTCAATCATCTATGAATTAGATCTAGAAATAGAAATGAAATGAATCAATGGAATTTTTTTTTACTTTTTTTTAGTTAGATTTTTTTTCTTCTTTGTAAGCGACGAAATAGACAATCCTTCAAATTTTTGATTGATTAATTCAAAATTCTGTCAAATAGAATTTTGAATTACTAACAAAGTAAACTAACAAAGTAAACTAACAAAGTGTAAAGATTTTTGTGTATAGAAAATTAAGATGAACTGACATTTTTTATTAATAGAATACATTTATTAATTTATTATTATTACTGATCAATAAAAAATATCTTAAACTTAAAACTAAAAAAAGGGGGGAGTCCTTGTTTTATGGTAAAAAATTCATTCATTTCAGTTATTTCACAAAAAGAAAAAGACGAAAACAAAGGATCCGCTGAATTTCAAATAGTAAGTTTCACAAATAAGATACGAAGACTTACTTCACATTTGGAATTGCATAGAAAAGACTATTTATCTCAGAGAGGTTTGCGGAAAATTTTAGGAAAACGCCAACGACTGTTGTCGTATTTAGAAAAAAAAAATAAAGTACGTTATAAAGAATTAATTAGTCGGTTGGATATTCGGAAGTTAAAAACTCATTAATTTCTTAAATTAATTTCTTAATTTGAAGAGTTTTGTTGAATTATTTGATTTATTATTATTAGATCTTGAGATGAACTTCTTTTTGTTTTCAGTAACTCGTGGAATGGATCGAGGAAACTCCTATGAATATACCAGCTAAACGAAAAGACCTTATGATAGTGAATATGGGTCCCCACCACCCATCGATGCACGGTGTTCTTCGACTCATCATTACTCTAGACGGTGAGGATGTTATTGATTGTGAACCAATATTAGGTTATTTACACAGAGGAATGGAAAAAATTGCAGAAAATCGAACAATTATACAGTATTTGCCCTATGTAACACGATGGGATTATTTGGCTACTATGTTCACAGAAGCAATAACAGTAAATGGTCCAGAACTGTTAGGAAATATTCAAGTGCCAAAAAGGGCTGGCTATATTAGAGTAATTATGTTGGAATTAAGTCGTATAGCTTCTCATTTGTTATGGCTTGGGCCTTTTATGGCAGATATTGGTACACAGACTCCTTTCTTCTATATTTTTAGAGAGAGAGAGTTAATATATGATTTATTTGAAGCTGCCACTGGTATGAGAATGATGCATAATTATTTTCGTATCGGGGGGGTAGGGGCTGATCTACCTCATGGTTGGATAGATAAATGTTTGGATTTTTGCGATTATTTTTTAACAGGAGTTGTTGAATATCAAAAACTTATTACACGAAATCCTATTTTTTTAGAACGAGTTGAAGGAGTAGGTATTGTTGGTGCGGAGGAAGCAATAAATTGGGGGTTATCGGGACCAATGTTACGAGCTTCCGGAGTACAATGGGATCTTCGTAAAGTTGATCATTATGAGTCTTACGACGAATTTGATTGGGAAGTCCAGTGGCAAAAAGAAGGAGATTCATTAGCTCGTTATTTAGTCCGAATTGGTGAAATGCTGGAATCTATAAAAATTATTCAACAGGCTCTTGAAGGAATTCCAGGGGGGCCCTATGAGAATTTAGAAACCCGACGCTTTGATTTTGATAGAGAAAAGGATCCGGAATGGAACGATTTCGAATATCGATTCATTAGTAAAAAAACTTCTCCTACTTTTGAATTACCGAAACAAGAACTTTATGTCAGAGTGGAAGCCCCAAAAGGAGAATTGGGAATTTTTCTGATAGGGGATCAGAGCGGGTTTCCTTGGAGATGGAAAATTCGACCACCAGGTTTTATCAATTTGCAAATTCTTCCTGAATTAGTTAAAAGAATGAAATTGGCTGATATTATGACAATACTAGGTAGTATAGATATCATTATGGGAGAAGTTGATCGTTGAAATGATAATTGATACAACAGAAGTACAAGCTATCCATTCTTTTGCTAGCTTAGAATCCTTAAACGAAGTCTATGGAATTATATGGGAGTTTGTTCCTATTTTGACTCTTGTATTGGCAATCACACTAAGCATACTAGTAATTGTATGGTTAGAAAGAGAAATATCCGCAGGTATACAACAACGCATTGGACCCGAATATGGAGGTCCTTTAGGAGTTCTTCAAGCTCTAGCGGATGGGACAAAACTACTTTTCAAAGAGAATCTTTTTCCATCTAGGGGGGATACTCATTTATTCAGTATTGGACCATCTATAGCAGTTATATCAACTCTCTTAAGCTATTCAGTAATTCCTTTTGGCTATCACTTTGTTTTAACCGATATAAATAGTGGTGTTTTTTTATGGATTGCCATTTCAAGTATTGCTCCCGTTGGACTTCTTATGTCAGGATATGGATCAAATAATAAATATTCCTTTTTAGGTGGTCTACGAGCTGCTGCTCAATCGATTAGTTATGAAATACCTTTAACTATTTGTATGTTAGCCATATCTCTACGTGCGACTCGTTGAAACAGAAATTTCTCGCTATTATTTTTAGAAAGAAAGTTAAATGAATTGAATAGATATCTTCATTTTTTATTCATCAATTTGGTTCATGAACTAAATTGGATAGTTATATGAGTGAAAAAAAAACAACTTCGAAATTTGCAGTAAAAAAATTGAGACTCATTTCCTAGGTACAAGAATAAAAAGGAAAACAGAAATAAACATAAAAAAAGAAGACCATTTGCCCCGAAATTGGTTGATTATTCATCCTAACTTGAAGCGGGCTCAAAAAATAAAATTTATGGAGTTTTCACTATTATTTTATTTATAGGTATTTTCCATAGGTATTACCCTAATGCTAACAGGTGATTGAGCAAAAATGAGTGGATGGTTAGGAACACGAAGATACACAAAGGATTAGTAATAGAGATTTTTAAAATTATCGAAAAAACTATTTCGACAAAAAGTATATTAATCGGGGCTTTAAGTTCGTAGAAATGATCAGGCAGTGCTCCCCATGATTCCAATTCAGAGTATGCTCCTACCCAACAATTAAAGAACTGACTATCCGGAACGAAATAATCCTTTCCTTTTTTTTAACCCCCTTGTCGTTTCGTTTTTTCAGAAAGAAGAATAAGAACGAAAAAAAAAGAATCGAATTACAATAATTACAATAGAAAAAAAAAAAGAAAAATCCTTTTTTTTTTTCTTTTCTCCTATATGGATATTCATAGAGATAGAATTCGTGTCATAATTGGGTCTCGTAATAGAAAATGATAGGTTGAAATATCTATTTGGTATTTTAACAAGGAATTTTACAAAGAGTATTTTATTGAAGGATTAAAGTTATTACTCAAGAAAGAAAAATTGAAATTATTAAAGGTAAAGGATGAGATCAATTCCGAAGTAATTTTGTATTTTTAGTATTCTAACAGATAGAATTTCATTGCTCGAATTTTGGAACGTCGATAGATTTTATCTTATTTTGATCCGCTCTATTCTACAAATATATCAAAATAAATAATACAATTGATCTGTTCCTTAAATTTATTTTTGGACTTCGAGGAGCCGTATGAGGTAAGAATCTCATGTACGGTTCTGGAATAGCGATGAGAACAGTGATGTTATCACCGACTATGATTATCTAACAGTTCAAGTACAGTTGATATCGTTGAGGCACAAGCAAAATCTGGTTTTTGGGGGTGGAATTTGTGGCGTCAACCGATAGGATTTTTTTTTTTTTTTATTTCTTCTCTAGCAGAATGTGAAAGATTACCTTTTGATTTGCCAGAAGCAGAAGAAGAATTAGTAGCAGGTTATCAAACGGAATATTCGGGTATTAAATTTGGTTTATTTTATATTGCTTCCTATTTAAACTTATTAGTTTCTTCATTATTTGTAACAGTTCTTTACTTGGGCGGTTGGAATATCTGTATTCCGTATATATTTGTTCATGAGTTTTTTGAAATAAATAACATAAGCGGAGTCGTTGGACCAACAATTGGTATCTTTATTACATTGGTTAAAACTTATTTGTTCTTGTTCATTCCTATCACAACAAGATGGACTTTACCTAGACTACGAATGGACCAACTTTTAAATCTTGGATGGAAATTTCTTTTACCAATTTCCCTCGGTAATCTATTATTAACAACCTCTTTCCAACTCCTTTCACTATAAAAAAATAAAAAAAAAAATTAGAAAAATTCTAATATTAAATATTAATTAATAATTAATTAATAATAATAAAGAAAACTATAAGAAAAGAATATTATGATTTGTCTTCAACTCAAACAAGAGAAAAAAAAAAATCAAATTATTCATAAAAATTTACGCTATGTTTCCCATGGTAACTGGGTTCATGAATTATGGGCAACAAACCATACGAGCCACAAGGTACATTGGTCAAAGTTTCATGATTACCTTATCCCATGCAAATCGTTTACCTGTAACTATTCAATATCCTTATGAAAAATTAATTACATCGGAGCGTTTCCGCGGTCGAATCCATTTCGAATTTGATAAATGCATTGCTTGTGAAGTATGTGTTCGTGTATGCCCTATAGATCTGCCTGTTGTTGATTGGAAATTGGAAACTGACATTCGAAAGAAACGGTTGCTTAATTACAGTATTGATTTCGGAATCTGTATATTTTGCGGCAACTGTGTTGAGTATTGTCCAACAAATTGTTTATCAATGACGGAAGAATATGAGCTTTCTACTTATGATCGTCATGAATTGAATTATAATCAAATTGCTTTGGGTCGTTTACCAATATCAGTAGTTGACGATTATACGATTCGAACAATTTTAAATTCAACTAAAAAAAAAAATGGATAAACCACTTTGATTGATTTAAAAATACAATTATTAAACTAAAAAAAGGAAAGTTCCGTTTTGATCTAAAAATATAGAAGGGGTTTTCTTTCATTTTCTTAGTCAATGACTACAAAAATTCGAAATTCCAACTATTAATTTGATTGATGAGAAAATTGCATCGAAATTTCATTTGGATTGACAATCTATTAAGATATCTATAATTCTATCCAAAATTCTTTCGAGAATAAAATTTGAATGCCTTTTCTTTTTCAAGAAATTCAAGAAAGAATGAAATTAGTTCAATAGTTGTAAATATAGTAATTATTTAGACCCCCTCAAATTTGAAATTAAGAAGCCTATAATAATAATTATATACCTATAATAATAATTATATATAATAATATATATAATAATAATTATTATAATAAAATAAAAAATAATAAAAATATAAAATATAAAAAAGTTTTTCCTGGTCAAGTCAATAGTCAATAAGGTCATGAAAAAACAATTCAATTTTTTTATTTCTTATTTTACGTGCAATGGATTCACCTGGACTAATACATGATTTTCTTTTAGTCTTTCTGGGATTAGGTCTTATATTAGGAGGTTTAGGGGTAGTATTATTTACCAACCCAATTTATTCTGCCTTTTCATTAGGATTCGTTCTTGTTTGTATATCTTTATTTTATATTTTATCAAACTCTCATTTTGTAGCTGCTGCGCAGCTCCTTATTTATGTGGGAGCTATAAATGTTTTAATTATATTTGCCGTAATGTTCATGAATGGTTCAGAATATTACAAAGATTTGAATCTTTGGACTGTTGGAAATGGGATTACTTCCTTAATTTGTACAAGTATTTTTGTTTCACTAATTACTATTATTCCCGATACGTCATGGTACGGAATTATTTGGACTACAACAAAAAATCAGATTATAGAACAAGATTTGATAAGTAATGGTCAACAAATTGGAATTCATTTAGCAACAGATTTTTTTCTTCCATTTGAATTCATTTCAATAATTCTTTTAGTTGCTTTGATAGGTGCGATTGCTGTGGCTCGTCAGTAAGAAATTTTTCGAATTAATAATCGAAATCAAAATTAAAAATGTTTTCTATGTTATCACATCTCTTTTCCTTCAATTTTATTTAAAGATTATTTATAAAGATTATTTATGTATAAATGTATAAATTCTTTTATTTGATCTATTATCCATATATTTATTTGTTCAGTACTTATGATATTCTTAATTCGAGTCAATCTCAGGTGGAATTGTTGTTCATATTGAAATAAATCGAAATTGAAAAATTGATAAGGAGTTGGTCAATGATGCTCGAGCATGTACTTATTTTGAGTGCCTTTTTATTTTCTATCGGTATCTATGGATTAATCACGAGTCGAAATATGGTTAGAGCCCTTATGTGTCTTGAACTTATACTGAATGCTGTTAATATAAATTTCGTAACATTTTCTGATTTTTTTGATAGTCGCCAACTAAAAGGAAATATTTTTTCAATTTTTGTTATAGCTATCGCAGCCGCTGAAGCAGCTATTGGACCGGCTATTGTTTCGTCAATTTATCGTAACAGAAAATCCACCTGTATCAATCAATCGAATTTGTTGAATAAGTAGTATTAATTGTTATAGAATATAATTTTCATATTTATTAATTTGAGTTGGTATGTATGATATCTAAGTTGTCTGATCATGTTTGTGAAAACGTAAGAAATTAAAATATCTTGGCTCTATCTCAGAAGTTGATCCAGAATTGATAAAATTTCTGGTAAATCATTGATTCGTCTGGTTTCTAAATATATGCTGATTCATTTAGAAATTTACTAGATTGAAATTTTATGACGTTAAACAAATTTTTAATCCAATGTCACATTCAGTAAAAATTTATGATACATGTATAGGGTGTACTCAATGTGTCCGAGCCTGTCCCACGGATGTATTAGAAATGATACCTTGGGATGGGTGTAAATCCAAACAAATTGCTTCCGCTCCAAGAACAGAGGATTGTGTCGGTTGTAAAAGATGTGAATCCGCTTGTCCAACAGATTTCTTGAGTGTTCGAGTTTATTTATGGCATGAAACAACTCGAAGCATGGGTCTAGCTTATTGATAGTTTCCAGAAAACCCCACTTGAATACATTTGCTTTTTTGTTTACCGACAAAAACCCGTACTCGAAAAAATATTTTCTAGCACGGGTTTTTCCAGTCTAAGTGTATCTTGTCTTTACCACGAATTCTTTTCCTTGGTTAACAATATTTGTAGTTTTACCGATAGCGGCGGGTTTATTAATTTTCTTTTTCCCTCATAGAGGAAATAAGGTAATTAGGTGGTATACTTTATATATATGTATAGTAGAGCTCCTTTTAATAACTTATGCGTGCTCTTATTATTTTCAATTTGAGGACCCATTAATCCAATTAGCAGAAGATTCTAAATGGATCCCGTTTTTTGATTTATACTGGAGATTGGGAATAGATGGATTTTCTTTAGGACCTATTTTACTGACAGGATTTATCACCACTTTAGCGACTTTAGCGGCTTGGCCGATTACTCGGGATTCTCGATTATTCAATTTTCTGATGTTGGCAATGTATAGTGCTCAAATAGGATTATTTTCATCTCAAGATCTTTTACTTTTTTTTATCATGTGGGAGTTAGAATTACTTCCCGTCTATCTACTTCTTTCCATGTGGGGGGGAAAGAAACGTCTGTATTCAGCTACAAAGTTTATTTTGTATACTGCAGGCGGTTCGGTTTTTTTATTAATGGGAACTTTAGGTATCGCTTTATATGGTTCTAATGAACCAACATTTAATTTTGAAACATCAGCCAATCAATCATATCCTGTGGGACTAGAAATATTTTTCTATATTGGATTTCTTATTGCTTTTGCTGTCAAATCACCGATTATACCCTTACATACATGGTTACCAGACACTCATGGGGAAGCACATTACAGTACTTGTATGCTTCTAGCCGGAATCCTATTAAAAATGGGGGCGTATGGATTGATTCGAATCAATATGGAATTATTACCTCATGCTCATTCTATCTTCTCCCCCTGGTTGATAATAATAGGCGTAATGCAAATAATCTATGCAGCTTCAACATCTCCTGGTCAACGAAATTTAAAAAAAAGAATAGCCTATTCTTCTGTATCTCATATGGGTTTCATAATTATAGGAATTTGCTCTATAAGTGATATGGGACTCAATGGAGCTATTTTACAAATTCTATCCCATGGATTTATTGGTGCTGCACTCTTTTTCTTGGCAGGAACTGGTTATGATAGAATACGTCGTCTTTATCTTGACGAAATGGGCGGAATGGCTCCCTTAATGCCAAAACTATTCACGACCTTCAGTATTTTATCACTAGCTTCCCTTGCATTACCGGGCATGACATGAGTGGTTTTTTTGCGGAATTGATAGTCTTTTTTGGACTAATTAGTGGCCAAAAATACCTTTTAACGACAAAAATATTAATTACTATCGTAATGGCAGTTGGAATGATATTAACTCCTATTTTTTTATTATCTATGTTACGACAGATGTTCTATGGATACAAACTGTTTAATGCTCCAAATTCTTATTTTTTTGATTCTGGACCTCGGGAATTATTTGTTTCGATCTCTATCCTTCTGCCTGTAATAAGTATTGGTATTTATCCGGATTTCGTTTTCTCATTATCAATTGACAGAGTCGAAGCTATTCTATCTAATTATTTTTATAGATAGTTTTTCTAAAAAAAAAAATCCTATGATTTTTTATTTTCAAAAATTCAAAATTATTAGGTTACACAATGAAAAAACTTCTTTTTTACTCTCTTAAATCTTGAATTTTAATTAACAAAAAATGAATTCTAAGCAAAAATTTTTGGCATTTGTGAGAACTTTTTGAATTACCATACTAGTTGATTCAAAAAGTTCTCAACAGCTTACCTGAAGCTTTTTGTCTCTATATTTTGCTGTCCTAGAGAGTTGCATTCGTCAGACTCTTTCTTCAAGTGCTAATTGTTAATGTAAATGAACCATAACTATGTAGTCCTATTCCTAATAAATTCACTCCAAAATAGCATATCCAAATTATAAGAAAACCGCTAGAAGCGACAATTGCCGAATTTAAACCCTCAAAATTTTTATTTGTTCGAGTATGAAAAAAAATCGCGAATATGGTCCATGTAATAAACGCCCAAGTTTCCTTTGGGTCCCAATTCCAATATGATCCCCATGCTTCATTAGCCCAGACTGCTCCCGAAAGAATACCTATAGTTAAAAAAAGAAATCCTATACTTATAATCCGATAACTCCAGTCATCTAATTGTTGAATCAATTGAAACCTATAATAATTCTTAGACGAAAGAACGGAAATATTTCTTAAAACATTTTTTCGGTTCGTTATATATTGTATCTCATTAAAGTAAAATGAATCGGGTAATAAATTATTGCTTTTATCAAAAATTCTTATGATTTTTTGAAATCTGATGACTAGAAATGCTACTGATAATAATGATCCACACAAAAGAGCTGCATAGCCCAATATCATCATACTTACGTGCATCATTAACCACTGGGATTGAAGAGCGGGCACTAACATTTCTGATTGATGCATGCCTTTTAAAAGACCTGAAGTGGCAAACCCTTGAGTAAAAAGAGTACTTGGCGCGGTTATTGCGCTTAAATAATTTTTATATTTTTTAAAATACGGAACTATATGAATAGCAGAAAATGCCCATGAAAGAAAGATTAATGATTCATATAAATCACTTAATGGTAAATGTCCACCAAAAAACCAACGAGTAACTAATAATCCTGTTATACAGAAAACAGTAGTTATCATGCCTTTTTCTGACGAATCATAGAGTTCTACGAATTCATCGACCAATAAGGTTATCAAATGAATTGTAATTACAATTGACACGACTGAAAAAGATATATGAGTTAATATATGCTCTAAAGCCGAAACTATCATAAAGTAAAAAATAAAATAAAAAAGTTATGGGGGTTCCTCTTTTCGTATATAGAATTGAAATTAGGAAGTAAAGTCATTATAGGATATATTGTATCCTTTTGAAAATTACAGGATCTAATACCGCTACTCGGACTCGAACCGAGATGCTCTAGCACTGCTTCCTAAGAGCAGCGTGTCTACCAATTTCACCATAGCGGCTTGCTTGAAATTATAATAATCACTTTTTATTTAATCGTCGAGCTTTGAGGCAATACTTTACTTTTTAGGAAATATTCAAATTCATGACGAAATTTTTATTTAAGAATAAAAACAAATCAAATTTTATGAATTCCAATTCAAATATTTATTACATTCAATAGATTTCTCGAAATATTTTATTGCTTAGTTTTTTATTGTGGAAAGAGTTTGAGTTAGGATTTCGAAACATCATTAGATATTCTATCATATAACAACAAAATTTCTAGTTCTGCTACGTACTTAAAAAAAATTGTCTTTACTTTATCCGAAAGCTTCTTTTTTTTTTTAATAGATTTTTACTATTCGCTTCCTTACTCTATATATTAAATCTGAAAATTATACTCTTTTCATCAAAAAAGCCTATCCGACTTATTTCTATCTTTTTTCATCATATTAAATATATAAAAAAATACATCAATAAAGTTTAAGAACCTAAATTTTTTTTATCCTGAAATTGTTAGTTAGCCGACTATTTTAGAATTATATTTAAAAACCTTTAACTTTTTTTTCGTATAATTTGTCAAACTCAACGAAAAAGTATATCTAATTCAAATTGAATTTGAAAATACAAATGAGACTATTAATTAATTTGTTAAAAAAAAAAAAATTGAATAATTCTTTACTTTATACCTATGGAAAATATAAAAGAAAAGTGTCAAATATAACAGTCTTTTTTCGAAACATAATGAAAAAAAATAACTCCATTTCAAAAGGTACTAGTTAATGGTTGTGAAATGGTTCTGAATAAATAAACAAATAAAATATTTATTTTATTGAATCCAGTAAGGATCTGCTAACATTATTCGTGCTTCTGTTAAAATTAGCTTTTTTTATTATTACTATCACTATCAAAATTTAATAAACCACTTTTTTTAGAATTCTTTAACCTTTCTCTATGTAGATAAAAATTTTGAATTAAAAATAAAAAATTTTAAGTAATTTTTTGAATAATAATGGCTTTCTAGTTAGTTAGAATAAGTATTTTTTTATTTTCAGTAGTATCTTTATTTGACGAATTCGAACTTTTTGATTTTAATATGTGAATTTTTTTTTTTAATTGATAATAATTAAAAATAGAAATATAAAATTGGATTTCATTTTTATATACTTTGTATTTTTTCTTTTTCATTTATTTTCTTTATTGACTGATTTAAAATAAAAAGATATAAGAGCTGATAAATCAGAAACACGAAATAATTAATTAGTAATTAAAAAAGTTTTTGTTATGGAACATATATATCAATATTCATGGATCATACCTTTCCTTACATTCCCAGTCCCTATGTTAATAGGAACAGGACTTCTCCTTTTTCCGGTGACAACAAAAAAACTTCGTCGTATGTGGGCTTTTCCAAGTGTTTTATTGTTAAGTATAATTATGATTTTTTCACTCGATCTGTCTATTCAGCAAATAAATAGCAGTTTTATTTATCAACATATATGGTCATGGACCATCAATAATGATTTTTCTTTAGAGTTCGGACACTTGATTGACCCACTTACTTCTATTTTGTTAATATTAATTATTACAGTTGGAATTATGGTTCTTTTTTATAGTGATAATTATATGTCTCATGATCAAAGCTATTTGAGATTTTTTGCTTATATGAGTTTTTTCAATACTTCAATGTTGGGATTAGTTACTAGTTCTAATTTGCTACAAATTTATATTTTTTGGGAATTAGTTGGAATGTGTTCTTATCTTTTAATAGGTTTTTGGTTCACACGACCTAGTGCATCGAATGCTTGTCAAAAAGCATTTGTAACTAATCGTGTAGGGGATTTTGGTTTATTATTAGGAATTATTGGTCTTTATTGGATAACGGGCAGCTTCGAATTTCGAGATTTGTTCAAAATAGTCACTAACTTGATTTCTAATAATCAAGTTAATCTTGTATTCGTTACTTTGTGTACCTTTTTCTTATTTTCCGGTGCAATTGCTAAATCAGCACAATTTCCTCTTCATGTATGGTTGCCCGATGCCATGGAAGGCCCTACTCCGATTTCGGCTATGATACATGCTGCTACTATGGTAGCGGCGGGAATTTTTCTTGTAGCTCGACTTTTTACTCTTTTCCTAGTCATACCTTACATAATGAATTTAATAGCTTTGATAGGCATAATCACAGTCTTTTTAGGAGCTACTTTAGTTCTTGCTCAAAAAGATATTAAGAGAGGTTTAGTTTATTCTACAATGTCTCAATTGGGTTATATGATGTTAGCTCTAGGTATGGGGTCTTATCGAGGTGCTTTATTTCATTTGATTACTCATGCCTATTCGAAAGCATTGTTGTTTTTAGGGTCTGGATCTATTATTCATTCAATGGAAGCTATTGTTGGTTATTCTCCAGATAAGAGTCAAAATATGTTTCTTATGGGTGGTTTAACAAAACATATTCCAATTACAAAAACTTCTTTTTTATTAGGAACATTTTCTCTTTGTGGTATTCCACCCTTCGCCTGTTTTTGGTCCAAAGATGAAATTCTTAATGATAGTTGGTTGTATTCACTTAGTTTCGCAATAATAGCTTGGTTCACTGCGGGATTAACTGCATTTTATATGTTTCGGATTTATTTACTTATTTTTGAAGGATATTTAAATCTTAATTTTAAAAATTACAACGGGAAAAAAAACAGTTCATTTTATTCAATATCTTTATGGGGTAAAGAAGGATTAAAAACATTTAACAAAAATTTTTGTTTATTACCTTTATTACCAATTAATAATAATGACAGGACTTCTTTTTTTTGGAAGAACACAGATAAAATTGATGTTAATGTAAGAAATATGACATGGCCCTTTATTACTATTCCTAATAGTAACACTAAAAGTATTTTTTTCTACCCAAGGGAATCCGATAATACTATGTTATTTCCTATGCTTGTCTTCGTACTATTTTCTTTATTTATTGGAGCCGTAGGAATTCCTTTCAATCAATTCAATCAAGAAGAAATCAAGTTGGATATATTGTCAAAACTTTTAACTCCGTCTTTTAACCTTTTGCATGAAAATGAACAAAATTCTGCGGATTTGTATGAATTTTTAACAAATGCAACTTTTTCAGTCAGTATAGCTTTTTTCGGAATATTTATAGCGTCATCTTTCTATA